GCAAAATGCCGTCACCTATTGTCACTAAGAAACTGAAAAATAAAGAAACCTCAGAAACGGAAGGAGGGGGAAAAAGAAAGGAAGAAATCGATGTAGAAACAAATTATGAAATGAAGGAGACTGAACAAGAACAAGAAGAATCCACTGAAGAAAAACCTTCCTTTTGTTCGGAAGAAAAGGAGGATCTGGACAAAATAGATGAAAATGAAACTGAAGAGATCCAAGTGAATGGGAAGGAAAAAACAAAGGATGAATTTCACTTTCAAGAAGTATATTATCAAGATAGCCCGGTTTACGAAGATTCTGATCTGGAGACCCATCAAGATAATTGGGAATTGGGAAGACTAAAAAAAGAGAAAAATAAAAGATTGTGGTGGGTTGAAAAAACTTTTGTCACTTTTTTTTTTGATTATAAGCGATGGAATCGTCCATTACGATATATAAAAAATGATAAATTAGAAAATGCTTTACGCAATGAAATGTCACAATTTTTTTTTTTTACATGTACAAGTGATGGGAAACAAATAATATCCTTTACATATCCGCCCAGTTTATCAACTTTTTCGGAAATGCTAGAACGAAGAACTTCTTTGTACATAATAGAAAAACTATATGACGAAGATCTTTATAATTCTTGGATTTATGCTAATGAAAAAAAAAAGTGCAATTTGAACAATGAATTGAGAAGCCGAATCAAAATTATAGAAAAAAATGAGAAATCCTCTAGTCTAGATATGCTAGAAAAAAAAACCATCTTATGTGATGATGAAAAAAAAAAAAAATGCTTGCCAAAAGCTTATGATCCTTTTTTCAACGGACCATATCGAGGAACGAGAAAAGAATTAGATTCATATGCAATCATGAATACTTATACAGATACAGAAGATTTAGTTACAGATACAGAAGATTTAGTAGAATTTTTTTTTCTAAATAGGATTCATGATCTACTTCTTAATGATTCCGTAGAACTTCACCGTCAATCATTTTTGAATTCTAAAGAAGAAAAAGTAATTAATTCAGAAAGTGAAGCAAAATATTTTCAATTTTTATTTGATGTAATTACAACACATACAAAAGATCAAAAAATAATGAAAAATAAATCTATTGCAATTAGAAAAAAAAAAATCCGTAAAAAGGTTTCTCGATGGTCATACAAATTAACCGAGAATTTGGGAGAAGAGGAAGAAGAAAATGAAGAAGATTTGGAGGAAGAATATTATGAGATTCATTCGAGAAGAGCCAAACGTGTGATAATTTATAACGATAATGATCAGAATACCGATTCTTTTTCTAGTATTCAGAATACTAGTAACAATGATAACAATGATGATCAAATGGAAGAGGAAGAGGAAGAGGAAGAGGTGGCTTTGATACGTTACTCACAACAATCGGATTTTCGTCGCAATCTAATCAAAGGATCCATGCGCGCTCAAAGACGTAAAACAGTTATTTGGAACCTCTTTCAAGTAAATGTACATTCTCCTCTTTTTTTGGATCGTCTAGACAAAACATCTTTTTTTTCGTTTTTTGATATCAACGAAATTAAGAATCTAATTTTTAGAAATTGGATGGGGAGAGAACAAGAATCAGAATTAAAAAATTCCTATTTTGAAAATGAAGATAAAAAAGAAGAAAAGGAGAAAGAAGAAAAAAAATATAAAAATGAACAGATAGAAATATCAGAAGCTTGGGATACCTTTATATTTACTCAAGTAATAAGAGGGTTAATGTTAGTAACCCAATCTTTTCTTAGAAAATACATTATATTGCCTTCATTAATAATAGCCAAAAATCTTTTCCGTATTTTATTATTTCAAATTCCTGAGTGGGACGAGGATTTTAAGGAATGGAATAGAGAAATCCATATTAAATGCACCTATAATGGTGTTCAATTATCAGAAACAGAATTTCCCCAAGCTTGGTTAATAGACGGTATTCAGATAAAGATTTTATATCCTTTCTGTCTAAAACCTTGGAGAAAATCTAGGGCACGATCTCATCATAGAGATCTAATGAAAAAAAAAGAAAAAAAAACAAATTTTTGTTTTTTAACAGTCTGGGGAATGGAAGCGGAACTTCCCTTTGGTTCTCCCCGAAAACAACCTTTCTTTTTTGAACCTATTTATAAAGAACTTCAAAAAAGAAAAAAAAAAGGAGTCATCCAAATAGTTCGAATTATCAACCTAATAATGAAAAAACTGTATAAAGTAAATCTAAATTTATTATTTGAAGTGAGGAAAGAAAAAGTATATGAACTGAACAAAAATAATAAAGATTTAAAAAGAAATATTCCTAGCGAATCATTCGTTCTAAATCAAACGATAAATTGGTTAAATTATTCACTAATAGAAAGAAGAATAAAAGATCTTTCTGATAAGACAATTCAAATAAGGAATCAAGTTGAAGGAACTGCAAAAGACAAGAAAAAAAAAGAAATAGTTATAATTTATAATAAGAAAGGGTTGGGATTAGAGAAGCATATTTGGCAAATCTTAAAAAGGAAAAATATCCGATTAATGCGTAAATCACACTACTTTATAAAATCATTCATTGAAAAAATATACATAGATCTTTTTTTATGTACCATTACCATTTCTAAGATCAATACACAACTTTTCTTTGAATCAACAAAAAAGATCTTTAATAAATCCATTTACAACAATGGAATAAATAAAGAACAAGAAGGAATTGATCAAATAAATCAAAATACAATGAATTTTATTTTGACTATAAAAAAATTGTTTTCAACTATTGATAATACTAAGACTAACAATAAAAATTCCAATACTTATTTGAACTTATCTTCCCTATCCCAAGCATATGTTTTTTACAAAATATCACAAAACCAATTACTTAATAAGTATCAATTGAGACCTGTACTTCAATATAAAGGGAGCTATCCTTTTTTTAAGGATAATTTAAAAGACTATTTTATGATACGCGGAATATTTGATTATCAATCAAAACATAAGCAAATTAAGACATTTGTAATCAACGAATGGAAAAACTGGTTAAAAAGTTATTATCAATACGATTTATCTCAAAAAAAAAAGTATCAATTAGTACCTAAAGAATGGAGAAATAGAATTGATAAACATCGTATGATTCGAAATAAAGAAAAGGAATCAAACCAATTGGATTTATATAAAAAATACCGATTCATTTATTCCATGAAAGAAAATGACTATGCAGAGAATTCATTTATGAATAAAAAAGATAAATGGAAAAAACATTACAGATATGATATTTTATCATATAAATACATAAGCCTTCCTAATTTATATATTTCTGGATCAACATTAGAAAAAAACGAGGACGAAGAAATTACATATCATTTCAATACATCGAAACCTGAATCTTTTTATGTATTGGTAAGTATACCTAGTAATGATTATCTAGAGAAAGGATTTCTTATTGATAGGAATACTAATTTTACTAATTTGGATAGAAAATATTTTGATTGTAGAATTCTTCATCTTTGTTTTCTAAATAATATTGAGAATAATATGGAGATCTGGACCAATGCACATATTGGCATCAAGATTCAGAAAAATACTAAGACTGAAATTAATAATTTCAACAAAATGGAAAAAAAAGATCTTTTTTTTCCAACAATTCATCAAGAGAGCAAAACATGCAATTTTGTTTTTGATTGCATGGGAATGAATAAAAAAAGGTTCTATGATAATGATATCGCATCCAATCATGATACTATATCCGATCTAGAAACTTGGTTCTTCCCAGAATTTGTACTACTTTTTGATGTATATAAAATTCAACCTTGGATCATCCCAATCAAATCACTATTTTTTCATTTTTCTATAAATGAAAAAAGTAAAAAAATTAACGTAAAATCATCTAATAAAAAAAAAGATCTTGAATTAGTAAATTCCGAGCAGGAAGAAAACCAACAACAGGTCCAAAGAAATCTTGTATTGAATCTACTAAACCAAAAGAATAAAAAAGCTGTTGAAGAAGATTACGCAAGTTTAGAAATAAAAAAAGATAAAAAAAAAAAACAATATAAGAGCAAGAATGAAATGGAACTAGATTTCTTTTTAAGAAAATATTTACTTTTTCAACTAAGATGGACTAATCAGTTGAATAATAAAATAATGAAAAATATAAGGGTATATTGTCTCCTACTTAGACTAATAAATCCAAAAGAAATTGCTATATCTTCGATTCAAAGAGGTGAAATAAATCTAGATGAAATGTTGATTCAAAGGGACCTAGTTCTTGCAGAATTGATAAGAAAGGGAATATTTATTATTGAACCAATTTGTCTATCTATACGAAAGGACGGAAAATCTATTATATATCAAACTATGGATATTTCATCAGTCGATAATAAGAAGTACCAAACAAATAAAAAATACACAAAAAAAAGAATTGAGAAAGGGAGTTTTGAAAAAACCATTGCACGACATAGCAACATATTTTTGAGTGGAGACAAAAATCATTATGATTTACTTGTTCCTGAAAATATTCTATCCCCCAGACGTCGTAGAGAAATTCGAATTCGAATTTGTTTAAATTCCCGGAAATTTCATGTTGTGGATAGAAATCCAAGATTTTCCAATGAAAATAAAATAAGAAACTGCGGGCAATTTTTGAATGAGAACAAACATATTAATACAGATAGAAAAAATTTCATTAAATTCAAATTGTTTCTTTGGCCCAATTATAGATTAGAAGATTTAGCTTGTATGAATCGCTATTGGTTTGATGCCAATAACAGCAGTCGTTTCAGTATATCAAGAATACATATGTATTAACAATTAGGAATGAATTCAATTCCAATGAAAAAGAATTTATAGTGGATTTACTACATATCGTCTAACATATTTGGTAGATGAGAAAACCAAAACATATAAACATATACACTATATAGTAATACTATAATACATGATGCTTATTTCATAGTATATCAACTTTCATTAAGAAGAGTGGAATTTATTTAAGTAAGAAGATTAAGTAAAAAGAACAAATAAATTGTTCTATTTCGCGAATACATATATGTTTTGTCTATTTTGATTAAAATAGACAAAACATAAAAACATAAACCATATAAATGAAAAAAAAAAAAGAGTATATGAATAGAATCCAAATTTGATGTATACTAAATGAAAAGATAAAAATAACTGGCATAATAAATATTCTTTCTTATTATTATTTATATTTATTTTATTATTTTTTTTTTTTATTTTATTTTTCCTGATCGGTAAATTTCACATAAAATAAAGATACAAATTTTCATTTATGGTCAAAAAAAATTCATTCATCTCAGTTATTACACAAGAAGAAAAAGAAGAAAAAGAAGAAAATAGTGGATCTGTTGAATTTCAAGTATTCCATTTCACCAGTAAGATACGGAGACTTACTTCACATTTAGAATTGCACAAAAGAGATTTTTTATCACAAAGGGGTCTACGAATAATTCTAGGAAAGCGTCAACGATTATTGACTTATTTGTCAAATAAAAATAAAGTGCGTTATAAGAAATTAATGGATCAATTAAATATTCGGGAACCAAAAATTTCTTAATTCAATTTGAATTTCTTATTATTATTCTTGTTCTTTTTTCTTTTTTTTTTCTTAGTTCAGTTATTCTTTGTTTATATTTTTCATTTTAATAAATTAATGAAATAATGAATTAAGGAAAAAATATGAGCCACAAGATACATTGGACAAAGTTTCATAATTACCTTATCCCATACAAATCATTTACCTGTAACTATTCAATATCTTTAGTAATATTTCTGGGATCAGTTCTTATATTAGGAGGTCTGGGAATAGTATTACTTACCAATCCCATTGATTCTGCCTTTTTATTGGTATTGGTTCTTCTTGTTTGTATATCCTTAAATTCTATATATTTTTTTTGAATTCCTATTTTGTAGCTGACACGCAGTTCCTTATTTGTGGGAACCATAAATGTATTAATCATATTTGCTGTGCTGTTTATGAACGGTTCAGAATATTCCAATGATTCTTATTTGCGAACCTTTGGAAAGGAAATAGGATCACTTCATTGGTTTGTACAAGTATTTTTTTTTTGATTGAATGACTACTCTCCCAGATACGTTATGGTACGGAATTTTGTGGACTACAAGATTAAATCAGATTATAGAATAGGATTTTTTCATAAGTAACGTTCAACAAATTGGGATTCATTTATCCACAAATTTTTCTCTTCCTTTTAAACTCATTTATCTAATTCTTTTACTTTCTTTGATAGGTGCAATTACTATGGCTCGTCAATAATCTAATATAATAACTAATATAATAAGAAAGAAGAACTTCTTTTTTTTATTGAAAAAATGAAAATGGATTTCATCTATTTTTTTCTCAATCTACTGTGAATATATTCTTTTGTTCTATGAATTCTTCTATTCTAATGTTCTGTAATTCTTCTATTCTAATCAACTTAATCGGTTTCATTTTTGTTAATATTTCAATGAATTGAGAGAGCTGAGGAATTTATCAATAATATTAGAACATGTATTTATTCTAAGTATTTATTTATTTTCTATGGGCATCTATGGAATGATCACAAGCCGAAGCATGACTAGAACACTTATGTGTCTTGAGTTTATATTGAATTCGGTGAATATAAGAATATAAATCTCGTCACATTTTCCAATCTATTTGATAGTCGACAATTAAAAGGAGAAATTTTCTCAATCTTTGTTATAGCCATTGCTGCTATTTAAGCAGCTATTGGCCTAGCTATTGTTTTGTCGATCCCTCGTAACAGAAAATCAATTCGTATTAATCAATCAAATTTGCTGAAGAATTAGTCATAATTCTTCTATTTTCACATAGAAATCATATAAATAATAAATAGAAACATAAGACTTTTAGAATATTCTATTAGAATATTCTAAATAGAATCTAATATTATTTTATTATAGTATTTTATTATCATTTACTTATTTCTTTTATTTCTTCTCTTTTTTCATATAGATTTATGATTGAGATTTAGAGTTATTAAACTCTTCTATCACTAACCTAATAACAAACGTATTAATTTGATATTGATCTATAATATATCAATATCAAATTAATTCTATTTCTATCTATCTATAGAATTATTCTACTTATATAACTAGTTATATATACTAGAATTTTTGTATATTCTATATCTATATGCATTCTATATACATATAGTAAAATTAACATGAATTGAATTCGTAAACTTATATTTCATAGTTATTGCAAAGTATCTTGGTCCTTTCTCATAAACAGATTAAAAAATAGATTAATTCTTAAAATTTTTATAAATCATTGATTCATCTGGTGTTTAAAATAGAAAATATATGATTATTTCATTTTCTTATTTTACCAGATTGAAAATTTTTTGTGTTCAAAACTGGAATTTATAGACCCAATGTCACATTCAGTAAAGATTTATGATACATGTATAGGATGTACCCAATGTGTTCGAGCTTGCCCCACGGATGTATTGGAAATGATACCTTGGAACGGATGTAAAGCTAAGCAAATTGCTTCTGCGCCAAGAACCGAAGATTGTGTAGGTTGTAAAAGATGTGAATCCGCTTGTCCAACGGATTTTTTGAGTGTCCGTGTTTATTTATGGCATGAAACAACTCGCAGCATGGGTCTTTCTTATTGATATGTGACAAAAAACTCCACTTGAATCATTTGATTCCTCTTTACCGACAAAAGCCCGTATTCGAGAAAATAGAATATATTATTCTTCTCCCGAGTACGGGCTTTTCTGGTATAATCTTATCTTTTTTTTATCACGAGTTATTTTCCTTGGTTAACAATACTTTTTGTTTTGCCCATATTTGCGGGTTCTTCAATTATCTTTTTAACTCTCTCTCATTTTTAACTCTCTCTCATAGAGAGAAATAAGGTGTATAGGTGGTATACTATATATATCCTAGAGTTCCTTCGAATGATCTATTTCTTTTGTTATCATTTCCCAATTGGACGATCCATTAACTCAATTCAAGAAGGATTCTAAATGGATCAATCTTTTTGATTTTGAATGGAGACTGAAAACCGATGGACTTGCCATAGGACCCTTTTTTTTGACAGGATTTAGAACTACTTTAGTAACTTAACCAATTACTCAAAATCTGCAATTTTTCTATTTCTTGATGTTAGCAATGTATAGTGGTCAAATAGTATCATTTTCTTCTCGAGACTTTTTTATTTTTTCATCATGTAGGAATTCAAATTCCTTTTTTTTTTTATCTCGAAGAGATGGGAGATACCTATTCCAATCCAATGGCAAAAATATCTTTTCATACCAAAAATGTTAATTACTTTTGTGATGTCAATTGGAATGATATTAACTTCTATTTTTTATTATCTATGTTACGATATTACGTCAGATTTTCTATGGATACAAGCTATTTAATAAATTTCATTAATTGGAAAAAAAAAAGTCTTAGAATTCTTTGACTTTCATATTTTCACGATTCTTCGTTGTGCAATGAAAAAAAGGTAAGTGTTAATTAGAATTTTAATTAGATATATCTAAAGTTTTTGAGAACATTTTAAATAGATTAATTCTTAAAATGTTCTCAAAAACTCGCACAAAAATTCATTGTGTATCTGACAATTCTTTTATGTATTCTTTATGCAGTTTATTTTATTCAATTAGATATTCATTGGAATGAGCCATAACTATGGAACCCGATTCCTAATAGATTGATCCCAAAATAGCATATCCAAATTAGGAGAAATCCTATAGAAGCCACAAATGCTGAATTCGTAACTTGATCTTGCAATTTTGGATTTTTTCTAGTATGTAAATAAATTGCAAATATGGTCCAAGTAATAAATGCCCAAGTTTCCTTAGGGTCCCAATTCCAATATGAGCCCCATGCTTCATTAGCCCATACTGCTCCAGAAAGAATACCTATGGTTAAAAAAGTAAACCCTAAACTAATGACACGATAACTCCAAGAATCCAAATGCTTAATTAATTGATATTTGTAAAAATTTTTAAATGATAGGAAAGAAGTCTTTTTTAAAAGACTTCTTTTTTCGTTCAAATATTCCATATCACCAAAGAAAAACGATTTCCTTAAATTTAAAAAATTCTTGTTTTTCAAAAAAAAATTTATTTTTTTTTGAAATGTAATCACTATAAGAGCAACTGATAATAATGATCCGCATAAAAGAGCTGCATAGCTCAATAACATCATACTGACATGCATCATTAACCACTGAGATTGTAGAGCAGGTACTAATATTGCGGGTTGATGCATTTCAGTTGAAAGACCTGACGTGGCGAAACCTTGGGTAAAAATGGCACTTGGTGCAGTTATTGCGTTTAAATCATTTTTATAATTCCTAATATACGGAATTATATGAATAATGGATAAACTCCATGAAAGGAAAATTAAAGATTCGTACAAATTACTTAAAGGAAAATGTCCCGAAGAAATCCAACGAGTAACTAAAAACCCTGTTATAGAGGAAAAAGTAACTATCATTCCTTTTTCTGACGAATTACGTAATTCTTCGATTTCGTAGACTACTAAGTTCATTAAATGAATTATAATCACAATTGAGATGATCGAAAAGGAAATATGAGTTAATATATGCTCTAAGGTCGCAAATATCATAAAGAAAAGTCCTTTTAAAAAATTGAAATTGGGGGCTTAAATAGAATTTAAAATATTGAAAAATTTATATTCTTTAGATTCTATTAGATCTATTATACTATTAGATCTATTGTATCTTTATTATTAAGATGAATTAATATTTATGCCGCCACTCGGACTCGAACCGAGATGCTCTAGCACTGCTTCCTAAGAGCAGCGTGTCTACCAATTTCACCATGGCGGCCGGTTTACTTTAAATAATAATAGGAAATTCATGTTGAATTGTCTATATTCAAGAAAGTTTAGCAAACAATGAAGAAAGATGTATTTCCATTCGTATATTCATATGAATATGTTCAATATCAATACTACTTAATTAGTATCTTTATCTTCGTAAGTTCATTTTTAAT